GTGACTGAAAATCCACAATTAATTTTTCAATAGAAAAGGGAAGGAGTGTTTTTAAATAGTGTGTTTGTTTTAAGATATTATACAATCAATCAAAGAAATGTATCCAATCAAAAGAGAAAGGTAAGGATTTCTTTTACTTTTAGGAAATAGATTAAAGAAAAAAAACAGGATTCACGATACAAGTACAAAAATGAATAACCCCCCCCCCAAAAAAAAAAAATAAAAAATGAAATATTTTCATATATTTTTTGTATCGTTTTGGCGACATGGCCGAGCGGTAAGGCGGGGGACTGCAAATCCTTTTTCCCCAGTTCAAATCTGGGTGTCGCCTGATCAACAAAAAAATAAGAATACCTTATTCTGTTTTGCTAAGATAACTTGACAAATCTTTTTCCAGCATGAAGTAAGCGACTCTTGATACTTGCTTGATGCTATAAGCATCTGGCGGTTCTGTTCTCTAAAATGAAAATGCTGTAAATCCTTGCGTCTAGGCTTCAATTCACGGAAAAGATTATATTAGTGAATTTTGTTTTGAATGAAAAAGAATCGTTAAATCTTGATATGACAGCTGTTATTAATGTAGTGTTTATTAACTGGGTCTTCAATTAATTTGGATAGACGAATGAGGAATTTAATTATTAGTTGCGGAAAGGTCGAAAGATACTTTATTCGTATACGAACTCATGAAATTCTATGTGTGCTCCTGCAATCAATTTAATATTGATTGAAGAGATAATTGTCTTTAATGTAATAGACTATCTTCTGATTGTTTCACATAGACAAGCAGGAGACGTAACGTAAGGATTAGCTAAAATGCGAAATTAGGGGTATGTGATAGATAGTGATCTATCTTGACTCTATATTTGGATACTTTTGACTTAATGTAATGAAATGAAGGTCAACAAAAAAAAGACTAGGTCTTATTATTACTACATGTTAGTACCATTCCCTTGAGATTTCCAGGGGTGTATCTACGTATTTTGCTTGTGCTTAATGTTTTCCGATTCTACTAGAAATCATATAAGAAACTGTTATAATTGTGAGTTTATTGGATTGTTTCATCAACGGTGTTGGGTTAGAATCCCCTTTTGACTCTTCGCCAGGGATTCCACTATTATTAATGAACATAATAATGATTAGTGAACAATAATGGAATAATTCCTTTATATTTATAGAGATAGGGGATATAATTCACATGGATATAGTAAGTCTCGCTTGGGCTGCTTTAATGGTAGTCTTTACATTTTCTCTTTCACTCGTAGTATGGGGTAGAAGTGGACTCTAGAAGTACTACTAATTGAGTTGAAGAATCAAACTCAAACCATATCAATTGTTTTATAGATCGTTCTGCAAAGTCCTTTTTATTTTACTTTTTTATTTGTTTTTGGTTTCCCCCTCTTTTTTTTTTTACTGTTCAAAGATAAAAAAAAAATAGTTATGTTATTAAGTATATACAGACTTCCTATAGGAAACAACATAGACATAGTGGTTGTCCAACGATATACTACACATAATAAAATATTGCCTTGGGCAAGTCACATATTGCGCGTTCCCGCTTTTTTTTATTCTTTTAGACATTTTATTTATGTTATGCTTGCTTTATCGAACTCATTTCATATCATGGTTCAAACGTTAAAAATCAGTGGGCTTTACTAATCCTTTTCGAAATCCAAAGAGGTTCCCATGGAACTGAACCACTGGATCATCTGTCAACTGCTCAATCAATTACTTCTTCGGAATACTAAAAAAAGATTATGTGATTTTCTTGTTATTAATTTTAATAATTATTAAAATTAAAGGCCTATACTCTTTTTTTCCTTCATCGATTTGATTCTTTCAATGGATATCGGGATTCATATTGAATAGAATCAGAAATTCTAGGAATTCAAATCGTAAGAGTAAGAATTGCCCTTCGATTTTTTCAGATTGATGATTGGAATCAACACAAATTAAATAGATGAAGCAAAGAAATCGAATTGGTACGTTATGTAAATACATTACATATATGTAATTGATATCCATATGTAATTGATATCTATGAAGATACATATTGTAGATTGATCTATATTAAACCTCTATCTTTATACAGTAAGACTTTATATACTACAATAACAATAATAAATATGGTAGAAAGATTTATATATTTCTTTCTACCATACTATCGAATCTCATAGAATACTGATGATTCTAGTCCGCTTATTTCATTTAAGACACTAAATTTGAATACTTTTTATTTTCTTTTTTCTTTTCAAGCATTGAGAAGAACTAAACAGTCAAGTTTCATTCAAATGAATCATTTTGGCTGACTGTTTTTACGTATATTATAAGTAAAAAAGCAGTAGGAACTAGAATGAACAGTGCAGTAGCAATAAATGCGAGAATATTTACTTCCATAATCTAATCGTTTCATTTTTAGTTAATTCGCAATAACTCGGGATTTAATCCCATAGAGCTGATAAATCTTTCGGATGTAAATTCAATATTCAATGGGATGAATTACATCTCGATGATATCAAATCGGAGCAATATCATGAATAACAATATCTGAACTATAAAATTGATTCATCGTCGAGAATTAAATAGTATAACATAGGAAGATCTTTTATACATACCGAATTCCAATTTTTATTCCTGATCCGATCAATAATTTCTTTACTTTCTTTATCATTCTTTCTTTTCTATAAGCTACGCCCCCCTTTGTACAATCATCTGATGAAATATCATATGACCGCCTTTATACTTACTTACATTGGTTATAAAAAATCCCAATAAAATAACCAATAGAAGCGAAATGTAAAAAAGGAAGAAGTTTAGTTCTAACCCCCCCTTTTTAATGATCTAATCTTCTTTGGAAAACAAAGAAGGAGTATAATAAGGAGAGTCCGGATATAAAAAAATCGAGTATTTCATCAAATTCATTAAAAAGTTTGTTCTTTCTTCGGCAAGAACCTTAAACTTAAAAAAGATTATTCATTCCCTCACAAAGAGAGATAGCCCTCTCTAATAGAAATGGGATCCTTCTTTGAGCTTTATTTTATTAATATCCTATTTCCTTGGATTAATTATGGGATGCATATATCAAAAATTCAGTGTGAAATTTTAATGAGATAAATTGTTTCAAATTCACATTAATAATTGAAATTAGTAATTGAGGTTACAAAAAATCGGAGCCCTAAAGGGATATACTTTTCATCTTAAAAGTATTATATCAAAGTTACTATGTTAAATTTTTTTTTGTATCGTACAAATTCCATTTGTGTATAGACTCCTGGAAACGTATAGTACCCTATTACACAGATCGGGAATAATCGAAAAAGCCAGACTCCGTACGGTATCTCTTGGAATCCTGAATATGATTCTACCAATAATTGTACTAATCTACATATGTCTTTCTCCTATCAATCGGGACTAGTTGAATAAATGGGAATTTCCATATTTCTTTGATGAGAAATGTGAAACTAATAAATAAATAGAAACTAATAAATAAATAAAATAAGAGATAGAGGGTATCCCACTTGGGAATGAAATTCTGCTATGTGTTCTCCTTTTCACAGCAAATGCAGATGTATTTTTTTATTGGAATTGGATTTGGATCCGTCGGGACTGACGGGGCTCGAACCCGCAGCTTCCGCCTTGACAGGGCGGTGCTCTGACCAATTGAACTACAATCCCAAGGAAATAAAATAAAGTGTACATCATACATATTCTTATGATTTCATTCAAACCCTTTATTTTTTATATATTTTATTTAGATTTTCGATATTTAGATTAGAATAAGTCATATTGTAACAGAAACGCGAGTGATATATTGGATATCCACACGGATATGCACTTTAGCGGGAGCGTCTCAGGGATTGTTAATAATCCTTTTATTTTTTATAATTTGATTAAGAATCAAATTAATCTTTCAATAAAAAAAAAGAGTTTTTTTATTTATATTATATTTATTCTTTATTTGATTCTTTTCCTTAGACTTTATAGTTTCAGATCGTTATATGAATCTAGTATGAATCTATATCATTAGCAAGCAAGATCAGAATTTGTGAGATAAAATAAAGAAAGCAAATGAACAGCAGTAAAATATATCAGAAAATTGTAGTTTTTTTTTATTCTTCCGTATTCCGATCAGGCATTTCTGGGGAACAACAAATGGGTTCTATCATTTCGTGGTGGATCGGCGAATTATTGGGCCGAGCTGGATTTGAACCAGCGTAGACATATTGCCAACGAATTTACAGTCCGCCCCCATTAACCGCTCGGGCATCGACCCGGGAAGAATAAATTCCAGGCTTATTGATAATCCATGATCAACTCCCTTTCGTAATACCCTACCCCCAGGGGAATTCGAATCCCCGCTGCCTCCTTGAAAGAGAGATGTCCTGAACCACTAGACGATGGGGGCATACTTGCCCGATCGTCATCATACTATATTCATAGTATGAACAGTTTTTTGAAATTGTCAATATAATGTGGTATGATTAAAGGTATGATTAAATCTGAAAGATCTTTCTCTCTTTCATGATTTCATAGAATCTTTTGATTCGTATTTATGAATCATTCATTCTAATCACCCTTCCATTTTTTTTTAATATTATTTTCATTAAATAGATTCTATTTAATTTTAAATATTATATTTAAATATAATTAAATATTTTTAATGAATTAGAAATAGAATTCTATCAAAGAATAAAATAAATAAAAAAAGAAATCTAAGAATAAATAGATATTAATTATAAATCGATATTATTAAAACAATATTTATATGAAATATTGAATATTAAAAAAAATAAATAAAATAATAAACTAAATAGGATAGGTAGAATAGAAATAATACGAGGTATAGGACCTTTTTGGAATGATTGGTCGGGCAGACCAGAAAGGGGAATTAAACTTCATTTCTTACACTTTCATTCATTGATTCATTCATTTTGTTAAGATTAGATAGACATATTTCTATCTTACACTAATCCAGGAAGTTCAAAAAAAAAAAGATAAATCTG